TATATTGCTCAATACGTTCACGGATAATATTACTAATTTCATCTGCTTTAATGGTTACCATGAGTATTTCGTAATTTATTTTTTGACGAAAAAAAATAATGCCTAGAGTAGAGAGTAGAAGGACTAATCAGTTAGTTATTTCTTTCATCGTCCCAAACATACCAATATTAGCACTGATGGTACGTAAATGTAACTCGTTGTCCAAACAACTATTGATAGTTCCTAGAGCTCCTTGTAAGGCTTGTTGGAAAACCTGTTGTCGTACTTGATTAATCGCTCTTTGTTGTTCAAAACGAATAGTTTCATTTTTAGAATTTTCTAATTGTTCCAAACTTTTAGAAGTTGAATTAATCAAATTCAATTTTTCTCGTTCTATCTCAGAGTATCCATTCACTCGAAACTGATCCGCTTCCATTTCGACTTTCCGTAAGCGGGCCCGTGCTTTTTCCAGCTGTTCAATGGCCCCCTCGCGGAGGTCTTCGGAATTTTGAATTGTTTTCAAGATCTTCTGTTTTCGATTATCTAATAAATCACTTAATGAAAGTAGATTGTCTTTGCATTCATTTCAAAACTTCGACGATCCCTTCCCGAACCAAACATGAATCTTTCGATTCATTTGGCTCTCACGCTCAATTATTGCAATTATTTCGGGGAAATTCCCATATATCTTTTTGAATGTAATGAGCCTATCCTCTTTTCGCTATTGATATTCCACAAAGAAAAATAACAAAAAAAATTGATCATTAATCCAAGACCCGAATATTCGGAGGACTCTTCTGACCAAACAAACAATTGTCAGCAAAGTTGTTTGTTTTTTTTTCTTCAAATCCAAAGAATTTTTCTTACTTTATACATAACATAGGTCATCGATTCAGCATTGGATAAAAAACAAAAAAATGAGGGTGAAATCCTCATTTTTCCAGTTTTTTACAAAAAAATTCTAATAAAATAAATAAGGGGTTCAAATCATTTTATCGACATGAGTGTTCTATATCGAAAAAAAATCCCAACTATTTGAAACGATTTATGTATTAACATAGTAGTAGAAAGAGTACCATGCTGCGTCCGGACTTCAAACGGTTTAGCTTTAACCATGTTAATGGTCCCACATTATTGGTTGATAGAGAATCAAAGTTGATTTCCCAATAAATCACGAAATGCTATGGTTCTTCAATATTGTCAGAAGTAATTCGCGGGATCATGCACCTTTTCGTAGTTATAACGAGAAAAGTACAGTTGGTTGTATCCAACTTATTCTTGAAATAAACAACTCGCACACACTCCCTTTCCAAAAAAAATCAATACACCAAGCACTACGCTTAGATTTATTGGATTTGTTGCTAAAATATCAGTATTAAATCCGAAACTCTCGGCAGATGGCCAGTAACCCAAAGAAATGAAAGAATCGGTTACATTTTTCATATGATCTCCTTTTATAGATAAAACGAATTATCTATTTCTTTCTATTTTTTTTTTATTATTAATTTCCTATTTCGTTTCGAAATAGAGTAAAAAATATGTTGTAACAATCCTAAAAAAAAGTTCCATTCGACATTGAACTAAGAAAGGGAAGGAAGAACGCGAGTCAGTATGCTAATGCCCCATGCCTCAAATCACTCCTTCCCATAGGTTATTGTCCCAACGAATAAGTAATTGTAGGATTGAAAGCTTCATATAATTCTAAAAAGCAAAAGCAGCAAGTCCAAGTAAATAAAATCCGAAAAAAAATACGTAATTTTTTTTTCGGATTAAACAAAAGGATTCGCAAATAAAAGTGCTAATGCTACAACCAGTCCATAAATTGTTAAAGCTTCCATAAAAGCCAGACTAAGCAATAAAGTACCTCGGATTTTTCCCTCTGCCTCGGGTTGTCTCGCGATCCCTTCTACAGCTTGGCCCGCAGCAGTACCTTGACCAACCCCAGGTCCAATAGAAGCAAGCCCGACGGCCAACCCAGCAGCAATAACGGAAGCGGCAGAAATCAGTGGATTCATGATAAGTTCCTCACACCAAAAGAAAGAAATGGTTAATGATACAATCAACCAATGAATTATAACTTATTATTCCATCGCTAAGATTTATCCAACTAAAAACTACGAATTGAAGTAAGAATATTATTGAATCGTCAGAATTCCTTCAATCTCTCTTTTTTAGTTCCTATCTATCCACGTAGTTTTTGTGAATCCATATGACTTTTGTCCTTCCATTTCTTTCTTTTTTATAAAGCATTCTTTGAATTTTTTATTCTTTATTTTTGATTTAATCTCTCTATTCATTCAATATTTAATTCAAAATTACATTACAGACGAAACAGAAGGACTTCCATTGTAAGCATCTAAATTCCCAGGATTAGATATATCTTTAGTTCCTATCTAACTAGTTAATATCTAATATAACATATACATGTGTTTCTTCCCTAACGTAAACCAATTATTAATATCTTGGATTCCACCGAATTCTAGAATAATTTTTCGAAACAGCCACAAGGGTTGTCTTATAGCAATTCGATTCAATACATCTAGTTGACTCCACTCTAAATCCCTTTTTCTCGTTTTTTGTAAACCCTTTCTTTTTAGAATTCTCCTACATGGAGACAATCAATCTAAATGGACAAATTCATTAGTCCGAATCCTTGCATGCATAGAAAGATTAATCTAAGTTCATGTAATTTAGTATTTTTTTCTTTTGTTCAATCGTTGAGAGGAAAAAGATCTTTTAGATCTCTTTCCTTTTTTTACAATTCCCTAATAGCGCAATCTTTTTTTCCTATTACTCTTACTCCCTAGATAGTATCTACCTTCCTTATTTTTATATTATTTGTATATTTATGTTCCCTAAGTGGATTATCTTGAGCCATGTATACATTGCCTTGGTCTAAGCTAAAAAACAAAAAGACTATTTCGAAAACTAATCAATGATGACCCTCCATGGATTCGCCTATATAAGCCGCAGCTAAAGTTGCAAAAATAAGAGCTTGAATGCCACTTGTAAATAATCCAAGGAACATAACAGGTATAGGAACTACTAAAGGTACTAAAGAAACAAGAACAACAACTACTAATTCATCAGCTAATATATTTCCGAAAAGTCGAAAACTAAGTGATAAGGGTTTTGTGAAATCTTCTAAGATGTTAATGGGTAAAAGGATTGGAGTTGGTTGAATGTATTTACCGAAATAACTTAATCCTTTTTTGCTAAGACCCGCATAGAAATATGCTACTGATGTGAGTAAAGCTAAAGCAACAGTAGTATTTATATCATTTGTGGGTGCGGCTAACTCTCCGTGAGGTAACTGTATGATTTTCCAAGGTAAAAGAGCCCCAGACCAATTTGAAACAAAAATAAATAGAAACATAGTTCCAATAAAGGGAACCCACGGACCGTATTCTTCGCCAATCTGAGTTTTGCTCACGTCTCGAATGAATTCAAGGACATATTCGAAGAAATTCTGACCGTCAGTAGGAACGGTTTGTGGATTACGAACAGCTATAATGGCTGAACCTAATAAGATAGCAATTACGACCCAAGAAGTAATAAGTACTTGGGCATGTACTTGGAAACCTCCTATTTGCCAATACAAATGTTGGCCAACTTCCACACCAGATATATCATATAACCCTTTTTGTGTGTTGATAGAACATAATAGAATATTCATATTGCCCTCTGAAAGAAATAAAACTGTAAAAGAAATTATTTTGATTCGACTGTCTTTTTTCGACTTTACTTGAGTTGTCTATTTTTGATACCAACTTATTACATTACACTATCCCTTTTGTTTATCTCTTTTGTACGATTCGGGAATAGTAACCAATTCCCTAAATCTATGGAGTTCCCAAAAAAATTGATTGATCTTATTATGAATCAAGAATTTCGTATAGAGCTAGAACGACCCTCAGAAATTGCAAATACTAATTTGTTAAGAATTAATCGGATTGAAGCTATAGCATCATCATTCGCTGGAATCGAAATATCTGCGAGATCGGGGTCACAATTTGTATCAATTAAACAAATAGTTGGAATTCCCAACGTGATACATTCTTGAAGAGCCCGATATTCTTCTTGCTGATCAACGATTATTACAATATCGGGTAACCCTGTCATATATTTAATCCCGCCCAGATATGTTTGCAAGTGAGATAATTGTCTCTTCAACATAGCGGCATCTCTTTTCGGAAGACGGTTGAGTCCCCCCGTCTTTTGTTCCGTTCTCAAGTCCCTAAACTTATGAAGTCTTGTTTCTGTAGTAGACCAATTTGTTAACATCCCCCCGAGCCATTTTTTATTAACATAATGACACCGAGCCCTTGTTGCAGCCCGGGCTACTGAATCTGCTGCTTTATTTTTGGTACCAACAATTAAGAATTGTTTTCCCCTACTTGCTGCATCAAAAACTAAATCACAAGCTTCTGATAAAAAACGAGCAGTTCTAGTAAGATTTATAATATGAATCCCTTTACGTTTTGCAGAGATATAAGGTGCCATTCTAGGATTCCATTTCCTAGTGCCATGACCAAAATGAACTCCTGCTTCCATCATCGCTTCCAAATGGATGTTCCAATATCTTCTTGTCATTTCTCCCCCCACTTACGCGCTTTTTTTAAGAAAAAAAAAGAGACGAGCTGAAATAGAAATAAATAATTGTTCCGATGGAACCTTATCCTCTACCGGGGATTGACTGTTGATACACGATTCAAGCCATTCATTTTTTTCTATTCGTTATTATCTTTTTTATTACCAAATGGACGCAACAGGATTACTCCACTTTTATGAATCATTAAATCCTAGAAATGCTTGTTCGGGTGTATCATGTAAATTCGTTGAAATGAAAAAATCAAATAATTCTTTGTGGTGGAACAAAATATCTCTTATTTCCCCCTCGAAAATTTTTTTGGGGGGGGGTTCTAAAGGAATATTGTTATGTTGCCTCGAACGGTGCGCTAATTCTCTGAATCCGGTACCAACGGGTATCATTCCTCCTAGAACAACGTTCTCTTTGAGAC